AACATCTATGTCAGCTTTTCTGTCTGAATGGAACCAAAGCTCTCCGCTTTCTAGATGATCCCTATAGAGTAGGAGATAGAAATTCTCCTAAATATCTATCTAATCTACTTACTTCGTTCCCTAATTTCATTCAAGAGATCCTGAGGAAAAGAGTTGGGTTTCCACCGAGCTGAAACAATATCCTGATGGTTCTAGTAAACCAAAACTATCGTTTTTTAGCTATTGGGCTTCCATTTCTTTTTTAACTAAAAGAAGATTTAGTTACGATTGGAAATAAACTTTTTTGTATCTTCATCCATAGATCTTTTACTCATATTTCAAAAATTGGAATACTTAATCCAATGCAAAATTATGCTTCGCGACTCTGTACTCATAATCAAATTTGCATGCAAAATACAAATTTGATTAGTCTTTGGATACTAATCGCGAGAATGTATATTCTTCCTCAATATGCTATTGAGAGGAAAAGGATTAAACCCTTTATAAGAACTAAAGTTTTCATCGGAATATGAAAAAAAAAACTTAAGGATGCCTTAAGTATATCATTTCAAATTCAGTTATTAATAGAACGAATCACACTTTTACCACTAAACTATACCCGCTACATGTAGATTATGATACCAACGCTACCCTTTGTCAAGGGTAGCCATTTGAGGAATTTCACCTACGGAGAAAAATGAACAGTTGGTACTTCAATCGCGGATTTTTACTTTAGGATTCAGACGGCCCCCTCTAGTGTGTAAAAGAAATCTTTCCTTACCATCCCACTAGGGTATGAACCAAATGTATGCATTTCGATTAGGATCGTATTCTTCGTATTCTATAGTTTGATTATTCCTACAATATACACTAAGAGATATAGGGGACAATACAGTCCCCACCAATCCCTTTCTTTCTTTTAGAATAATTTTTTGACTCTGCAGTATAAAATAAATTCGACTACCCACTTTTTAGAATAAAATTGTTGATAAAACTCCTATATAGTTTGTTCAAAATGCACCCCTTGGATTCAAGTACCCCATTTCCAAAGTATACCTGTTGAAAATTGCTTCAACAAATCCGTCCAAAACTGCAAAATTGAAAAGTTTTGAACTCGAAGTTTTTTTTTTTTTTCAAGGGATGCCTGTGAAAAATTGTTTCAATCTCTCACCAAAACAGATAGATAAGAAGTCTATCACTGAAAATTAATACCCAGCCATATGGGTATATGCAGAGCGCGAATTCCTTTATACCCCCAATTAGAATTAGGGGAAATGAAACATAAATGGAGAAAGTTCTCATCATAAGATCAGCCAATAGAAGAAAAAAGTCCCTAATTCTGCAGAACATTCTGAGCACGTGAAAAGTGAATAGGCTAAAGAGAAAAAAACTAAAGATAAAAAAAAAAGGAAAGTTTACCGTTTTTTTAACAGCAGTTCTTATTGCTCCTTTTGCCTTTTTGAACCTCGCCACGAATAAACTTCTATACTTCTATATTGAGATATAGAAAAAAAATCTCTACATATATATCTATATATACATATATTATATACATTATGCAGTAGACCTATAATGGTAAATGAAAGTGGCTAATTTTTGAATAAAAAGCCCTTTTAACTCAGTGGTAGAGTAATGCCATGGTAAGGCATAAGTCATCGGTTCAAATCCGATAAAGGGCTTTTCCACTAGTGGTAGAGTAATGCCGCGGCAAGACAGAAGTCATCGGTTCGAATCCGGTAGAGTACTTTTCTACTAAATTCATTCACTTTTTTTCTTGAATTTTAGGATTTCGTTTAGTGGGAGATGCCCACATTTTTTGTCTGAATACTAAATGAAGCACAGAATTTAAATTGCAAAAAAGAAATGAAATTGAACTCTTTTTCCTGTTAGAGCAATCAAATCAATATCTGTACTGAACTAATCTAAAATCCTTTTTATTAATCTATTCTTATTCTATACCCTTTAAAATAAAACGAATTTCCCTAAAAAGCAGGGGATGATCGGTGAATTAACCTAACCATCAACTAAAAAAAATCCTATGAAAGCATAACAGAAAAGTAGGAAAGACTCTTTGCTTTGATCTATTTATACTCTTCGAGTATATTGACAATTCCTAAAAACTGCTCATACTATCATTATAGTATAATGACGAGTAGTTCTATATAGCACTATCGTCTAGCGATGCCCCTATCGTCTAGTGGTTCAGGACATCTCTCTTTCAAGGAGGCAGCGGGGATTCGACTTCCCCTGGGGGTAGGGAGTATTATAAAAAAAGGATAATGATAGATTATCAAAAACCCTAGAAAAAATTCTTCCTGGGTCGATGCCCGAGCGGTTAATGGGGACGGACTGTAAATTCGTTGACGATATGTCTACGCTGGTTCAAATCCAGCTCGGCCCAAAAATCTAGGGCTTCGTGAATATGAACTAAATCCATTTTTTTCTTCTATAAAAAAAAAATATCTGATCCATAGAAATAAAAAAATATCTGATCCATAGAAATAAAGGATAAAGAGAAAAGAAAGGAAAAAGAAAATATATTTCTAAGCCATATCTCTCTGATTCTTTTCTTACAAAGAAAAAAGTTTTCCTTATTGAAAGGTGGATTATCATTCATTTATTTTTAGCGTTAAAAAATTGCGACATACTAGTTATAGTTATGCCACTCTCACTATACCCACATAGGATATGTGGGTATGTAGTATATGATTCATATATTTCTTAGAGTACGACAGACGAATCTTCTTATGGTTCTATTTTTAAATAGGTATGCCATACACCCCGCAGGGATTGTAGTTCAATTGGTTAGAGCACCGCCCTGTCAAGGCGGAAGCTGCGGGTTCGAGCCCCGTCAGTCCCGAACTAGGTTCAATGAATGAAAAAATTCATCTTTCCCCTTTTTCATCAAAAATTTCCCTGAAAAAAGGGGGGAGCAGAAGGCAAGATCAAATATCTATGGGAACCCTTATTGATAAGGAAAGACGTACATATCATACGTGTATTAGTATAATTTAGGATATTACGCTATTTTTATGATATGATGATACCATCCTCATCTTAACTTCCTATTCGACTCTTATGGAATAGAGTTCCGGTATTTTACCGGAATCCCTACACAAATTGTATTCGTTTATTGTTAGAGAATGAATTTAATATAATTAGTTCCCTTTTGAGGGTTATTATAAATCACACCACTTCCGTTTTGTAGTTCCAACTTTGTTTGTGTATGTTCAATGAATTCTTGGAAAGAATCTACCCCATTCTCAGGCCATTTTTCGACTCCTTTTTTTAGGAATCCGCTCTCATCTTTAGACTCCAAAAAGCAGATATTGATAGTAACCTAAAAAAAACTAAGGAAATGTTCTTTTTCCTAAATTAAAATATTGGATCTTTTTTATTTAAGATCTTCTTTTTTCCATCTCATTTCTACTTCTACTGCTTATTTGGATGTCTATCTAACCCATAGAAAGTCGGTCATATAATACATACATAATTGTATGTATAACTATAAGAAAAAGGAAGGGAAATTGGATAAGAAAGATTCTTGGCTATATATATATAGAAAAGCAAAAGTCGAAAAGGCTGAAAAATAGAGGGGTTCAGAATCCAATCAAAAAACCTATTTTGGTCTTAGTATGAATAAAAGATCTTCCTATGTTATATTATTCCACTATCAACCATGAATTGATTTGATAGATCCTATATTCATAATATTGAATTGATTCAGTATTATCAGAATGCAAGTCCTCCCCTTGAATTTACAGGATACCCCCTTTTCCTCTCCATGGGATTACATCCCGAGTTATTGTGAAAAAAAAAAAGAGGTTATGGAAGTCAATATTCTCGCATTTATTGCTACTGCATTGTTCATTCTAGTTCCTACTGCCTTTTTACTTATTATTTATGTAAAAACAGCCAGCCAAAATGATTAATTAGAATTCCAATTAATCATTGAAGAAATGAAAAAGGGATTAAACAAAATAAAAATCCAAGTCTTAAATGAAAGGATCCGGTTGGAATCATAAAGTGTGGTAGAAAGAACTACATATAGTTTTTTCTACCACACTTTAGATTCTTTCTATTATATTATCTTGAATCTACATAGAATAGATTAGTAGATTGAAATAGTAATCTAATTCAACTTCTTTTTTCACTGCATCCACTTAATTTCAAGCAAGTCAAAATCAAAAAAATCGAAAACAATTCTTCATTGAAAGAATCCATGGAGAGGGAGAAAAATAATACGAGAATAGACTATAGTAAAAAAAAGTTTGACAAAATGATTAATGCAAAACGATCAATTAAAGAAAAGAGTGGATACTACAATTGGACTACTCAATCAATTAGTAGTATCCCTAGAGTCCACTTCTCCCCCATACTACTAGCGAAAGAGAAAATGTAAAGACTACCATTAAAGCAGCCCAAGCGAGACTTACTATATCCATGTAAATTATGTCTCCTATTTCTATGAAGGAATTATTCTACTATTGATCAATAATCATAGTGGAATTAAGGGTACAGAGTCAAAATTCTGCCCTAAGACTATAGATGAATCAGTCAAAGGAATTTACTCCTGACAAATTCTTATATAATTTTTGGTAGAATTGGAAAGTATTAAGTGTAAATATGATACATATCCCTTTTAAAAAAGAAAAAGAGTGGGAGAATGTCCTGAATAGAAGGCGCGGGAATAGAGAGATTTTTTCTTCCTTTTGTTACTTTTTTTATAAGCAAAGGACGTCAGAATATACTAAAAAATTAGGATAGATAAATAGTTATTGGATGCCTACCCATGTTATTGGATGCCTACCTTACCCATGCCTTACCCATGTTTATTTTTGAACTAAACCCTACTGCCCAACTTTCTATCTTTCTATGAAAGAGTAAGGAGACCTTATCCACAACTCTGAAATTGATTTTTGATCAGCCTATTCAATCTGATTCTCGACAGAATCCGTAGCCTTTACTTTAGTGTATGTAGTAAGATGTATGATAATTAGGAAGTCTTGATATTTCTTCGCAAAGCCCCTTCTTCAATCTTAGATTGAAAAAAGAATGCCCTTTAGGGCCCTTTGGTGGATACGAAGGTTTCTGACACCTTAGCCTCATAGTTTTAAATTCCCGAATCGAATCAAATTAAAAAAAGAATAAGGAAATGCTACCTCATCTCTGTTAGTAGCTAACCCACTGCCGCCAAAACAAACCCTAGTTTGAGGATAGAACTATGGTATGGATTCTCAAAATCCAGTATCGACAGACCTAGTTACTCTCTTGCCCCAACTTATGAGGTAAGTATTTTATTAATCAGGCGGCACCCAGATTTGAACTGGGGATAAAGGATTTGCAGTCCCCTGCCTTACCACTTGGCCATGCCGCCAAAAAATCCGAGCTAAAATCGAGAAAAGAACAAGTATTCATCCATATTTTCTTACTAAAACCGCTTTGCTTTTATCTTGAATCTAATTCTACTTACTTTTTCCAATCTTTTTCAAAAAATCTATTTCTACTTTTTGGATCCTGTTTTGCTTATTTTCCTCGATGGATTCTATGTTAAACATTGCTTAGAAAACTTCCCTTTTCTTTCTATTCTATTGAGATGGCAAAGGAGCAAAAAAGGATTTCCAGTCACAGACTGCAAAATTCAGAACAAATTGGAACCATTAACTAGAACCGGAATTTTTGGAATTGCAGTAATAAACGACTCTTAAATCGGTATTCTCTCCTCCCATTCCTTTTAATAGCATAATAAAATAGAATAAAAGTTTCCCGAATCTGTATATAGGTAAACTCCTGGTCCGAACAGCATTATTATCTATGGATCCCCCTTATGTACATATCCCTATGGGGAATCATGCTTTAATTTTTCATTGCATTAAATATTAGGAACTAGATTAGCAAGTACTTCAAAAAAAAAATAATAATAAGTACTTTATGTTAGGATTCTACAACGAAATCTTTTATTTTTCAGCAATTCTACTACTACAAATACTACAAAACAAAAAAGAACTTTCAAATTCTTTTTGAAAATAAAACTAAGCATTCTCAATTCTAAATCGAACTAAAGTCAAACTTTCTAGTGTTTATAATTTTATGGCTTTATTTCTTTCATAGAAAGGAGATAAAACAAGAAATCTTTCCTATCCAATCGGATTAGAATATCATAAAGTTTAAGTGGCAGAATTTTTTCTAGGAGTTTTTTATCAATTCATTTAAATCCCATTTCTACCCCTGCAAAATGGGAACTTTCGTCAAAATTATCGCTATTCATATGTATGAAATACATATATGAAATACGTATGTGGAGTTCCCTAGAATTTCATGTGATTCAGTAAACAGAATATAGATTCCATGATTACTAGATTGATCCGTAGGGATTGATGAAGAGTGAGCTGATAATGGAATTTTTCTTCGATAAATAGGAAACTTAAGATTAAGATGCTCTGGAATGGAAATGAGGGAATGTCCACAATACCCGGATTTAGTCAGATCCAATTCGAGGGATTTTGTAGGTTCATTAATCAAGGCTTGGCAGAAGAACTTGAGAAGTTTCCAACAATTAAAGATCCAGATCACGAAATTGCATTTCAATTGTTTGCGAAAGGATATCAATTGCTAGAACCCTCGATAAAAGAAAGGGATGCTGTGTATGAATCACTCACTTATTCTTCTGAATTATATGTATCTGCGAGATTAATTTTTGGTTTCGATGTGCAAAAGCAAACCATTTCTATTGGAAACATTCCTATAATGAATTCCTTAGGAACCTTTATAATAAATGGAATATACCGAATTGTGATCAATCAAATATTGCTAAGTCCTGGTATATACTACCGCTCGGAATTAGACCATAAGGGAATTTCTATATACACCGGGACTATAATATCAGATTGGGGAGGAAGACCGGAATTAGCAATTGATAAAAAAGAAAGGATATGGGCTCGCGTGAGTAGAAAACAAAAGATATCTATTTTAGTTCTATCATCAGCTATGGGTTCGAATCTAAGAGAAATTTTAGATAATGTTTCCTACCCCGAAATTTTCTTGTCTTTCCCGAATGGTAAGGAGAAAAAGAGGATTGAATCAAAAGAAAAAGCTATTTTGGAGTTTTATCAACAATTTGCTTGTGTAGGCGGGGACCTGGTATTTTCGGAGTCTTTATGTGAGGAATTACAAAAAAAATTTTTTCAACAAAAATGTGAATTAGGAAGAGTTGGTCGACGAAATATGAATCGGAGACTGAATCTTGATATACCTCAGAACAATACATTCTTGTTACCACGAGATGTATTGGCCGCTACGGATCATTTGATTGGAATGAAATTTGGAACGGGTATACTTGACGATGACGATATGAATCACTTGAAAAATAAACGTATTCGTTCGGTTGCGGATCTGTTACAAGATCAATTCGGACTGGCTCTTGGCCGTTTACAACATGCGATTCAAAAGACTATCCGTAGAGTATTCATACGTCAATCGAAACCGACTCCACAAACTTTAGTAACTCCAACTTCAACTTCGATTTTATTAATAACTACTTATGAGACCTTTTTTGGCACATACCCCTTATCTCAAGTTTTTGATCAAACCAATCCATTGACACAAACGGTTCATGGGCGAAAAGTGAGTTGTTTGGGTCCTGGAGGATTGACGGGGAGAACTGCAAGTTTTCGGAGCCGAGATATTCATCCGAGTCACTATGGTCGTATTTGTCCAATTGACACGTCCGAAGGAATCAATGTTGGACTTACTGGATCTTTAGCTATTCATGCGAGAATTGATCACTGGTGGGGATCTATAGAGAGTCCGTTTTATGAAATATCTGAGAAAGCAAAAGAAAAAAAAGAGAGACAGGTGGTTTATTTATCACCAAATAGAGATGAATATTATATGATAGCAGCAGGAAATTCTTTGTCCTTGAATCAAGGTATTCAGGAAGAACAGGTTGTTCCAGCTAGATACCGTCAAGAATTCCTTACTATTGCATGGGAGCAGATTCATGTTAGAAGTATTTTTCCTTTCCAATATTTTTCTATTGGAGGTTCTCTCATTCCTTTTATTGAGCATAATGATGCGAATCGGGCTTTAATGAGTTCTAATATGCAGCGCCAAGCAGTTCCACTTTCTCGGTCCGAGAAGTGCATTGTTGGAACTGGATTGGAACGCCAAACAGCTCTAGATTCGGGGGTTTCTATTATAGCCGAACGCGAGGGAAAGATCATTTCTAGTGATAGTCACAAGATCCTTTTATCAAGTAGTGGGAAGATTATAAGTATTCCTTTAGTTGCCCATCGGCGCTCTAACAAAAATACTTGTATGCACCAAAAACCTCGGGTTCCGGGGGGTAAATCCATTAAAAAAGGGCAAATTTTAGCGGAGGGAGCAGCTACAGTTGGTGGGGAACTCGCTTTAGGAAAAAATGTTTTAGTAGCTTATATGCCGTGGGAGGGTTACAATTTTGAAGACGCAGTACTAATTAGCGAACGTTTGGTATATGAGGATATTTATACTTCTTTTCACATCCGAAAATATGAAATTCAGACGGATACGACAAGCCAAGGCTCCGCTGAAAAAATCACTAAAGAAATACCACATCTAGAAGAACATTTACTCCGCAATTTGGACAGAAATGGAGTTGTGAGGTTGGGATCCTGGGTAGAAACTGGCGATATTTTAGTAGGTAAATTAACGCCTCAGATAGCTAGCGAATCCTCATATATCGCGGAAGCTGGATTATTACGGGCCATTTTTGGTCTTGAGGTATCCACTTCAAAAGAAACTTCTCTCAAACTACCTATAGGTGGAAGAGGGCGCGTTATCGATGTGAAATGGATCCAGAGGGACCCCCTCGACATAATGGTTCGTGTATATATTTTACAGAAACGTGAAATCAAAGTTGGGGATAAAGTAGCAGGAAGACACGGGAATAAGGGGATCATTTCCAAAATTTTGCCTAGGCAAGATATGCCCTATTTGCAAGATGGAACACCTGTTGATATGGTCTTCAATCCCCTAGGAGTACCCTCACGAATGAATGTGGGACAAATATTTGAAAGCTCGCTTGGATTAGCAGGGGATCTGCTAAAGAAACATTATAGAATAGCGCCCTTTGATGAGAGATATGAGCAAGAGGCTTCAAGAAAACTTGTGTTTTCGGAATTATATGAAGCCTGTAAACAAACAAAAAATCCATGGGTATTTGAACCCGAGTATCCAGGAAAAAGCAGAATATTTGATGGAAGGACAGGAGATCCCTTCGAACAACCTGTTCTAATAGGGAAGTCCTATATTTTGAAATTAATTCATCAAGTTGATGAGAAAATCCATGGACGTTCTACTGGGCCCTACTCACTTGTTACCCAACAACCCGTTAGAGGGAGAGCCAAGCAAGGGGGACAACGAGTAGGGGAAATGGAAGTTTGGGCTTTAGAAGGATTTGGTGTTGCTCATATTTTACAAGAAATACTTACTTATAAATCTGATCATCTTATAGCTCGCCAAGAAATACTTAATGCTACGATCTGGGGAAAAAGAGTGCCTAATCACGAGGATCCTCCAGAATCTTTTCGAGTGCTCGTTCGAGAACTACGATCTTTGGCTCTAGAACTGAACCATTTCCTTGTATCTGAGAAGAACTTTCAGATTAATAGGGAGGATGTTTGATCGGAATAAATATAAATTCTTTTCTTATTTCTATTTTATGATTGACCAATATAAACATAAACAACTTCAAATTGGACTCGTTTCCCCTCAACAAATAAAGGCTTGGGCTAACAAAATTCTACCTAATGGGGAAGTCGTTGGCGAAGTTACAAGGCCCTCCACTTTTCATTATAAAACCGATAAACCAGAAAAAGATGGATTGTTTTGCGAAAGAATCTTTGGACCCATAAAAAGCGGAATTTGTGCTTGTGGAAATTCGCGAGCGAGCGTAGCTGAAAACGAAGACGAAAGATTTTGTCAAAAATGCGGGGTAGAATTTGTTGATTCTCGGATACGAAGATATCAAATGGGATACATCAAACTGGCATGTCCAGTGACTCATGTGTGGTATTTGAAAGGTCTTCCTAGTTATATCGCGAATCTTTTAGATAAACCCCTTAAGAAATTGGAGGGCCTAGTATATGGCGATTTCTCTTTTGCTAGGCCCAGCGCTAAAAAACCTACTTTCTTACGATTACGAGGTTTATTCGAAGATGAAATTTCATCCTGTAACCACAGCATTTCTCCTTTTTTTTCTACTCCTGGCTTTGCAACATTTCGAAATCGGGAAATTGCGACAGGAGCAGGTGCTATTAGAGAACAATTAGCGGATTTGGATTTGCGAATTATTATAGAGAATTCCTTGGTTGAATGGAAGGAATTAGAAGACGAGGGGTATAGTGGAGATGAATGGGAAGATAGAAAAAGACGAATAAGAAAAGTTTTTTTAATTAGACGAATGCAATTGGCGAAACATTTTATTCAAACAAATGTAGAACCAGAATGGATGGTTTTGTGCTTATTACCGGTTCTTCCTCCCGAATTGAGACCCATTGTTTATAGGTCTGGGGATAAAGTAGTGACTTCGGATATTAATGAACTTTATAAGAGAGTTATCCGTCGGAACAACAACCTTGCCTATCTATTAAAAAGAAGTGAATTAGCGCCAGCAGATTTAGTAATGTGCCAGGAAAAATTGGTACAAGAAGCCGTGGATACACTTCTTGATAGTGGGTCCCGCGGGCAACCGACGAGGGATGGTCACAATAAAGTATACAAGTCACTTTCAGATGTAATTGAGGGTAAAGAGGGGAGGTTTCGCGAGACTCTGCTTGGGAAACGGGTCGATTACTCGGGGCGTTCTGTCATTGTTGTGGGTCCTTCGCTTTCATTACATCAATGTGGATTACCTCTAGAGATAGCAATAAAGCTTTTTCAGCTATTTGTAATTCGCGATTTAATCACGAAACGTGCTACTTCTAATGTCAGAATTGCTAAAAGGAAAATTTGGGAAAAGGAACCCATTGTATGGGAAATACTTCAAGAAGTTATGCGGGGACACCCTGTACTGTTGAACAGAGCACCTACTCTGCATAGATTAGGCATACAGGCCTTCCAACCTACTTTAGTAGAGGGGCGTACTATTTGTTTACATCCATTAGTTTGTAAAGGTTTCAATGCGGACTTTGACGGGGATCAAATGGCAGTTCATCTACCTTTATCCTTGGAAGCTCAAGCAGAAGCTCGTTTACTTATGTTTTCTCATATGAATCTCCTGTCTCCCGCTATTGGAGATCCTATTTGCGTGCCAACCCAAGACATGCTTATCGGACTTTATGTATTAACGATTGGAAACCGTCGAGGTATTTGTGCAAATAGATATAATAGTTGCGGAAACTATCCAAATAAAAAAGGCAATTACAATAATAATAATTATAAGTATCCGAAAGATAAAGAACCCCTTTTTTCTAGTTCCTATGATGCACTGGGAGCTTATAGACAGAAACGAATCGGTTTAAACAGTCCATTGTGGCTCCGATGGAAACTAGATCAACGCGTCATTGGCTCAAGAGAAGTTCCGATTGAAGTTCAATATGAATCTTTTGGGACTTATCATGAGATTTATGCCGACTATCTAATAGTCGGAAATAGAAAAAAAGAAACCCGTTCTATATACATTCGAACCACTCTTGGTCATATTTCTTTTTATAGAGAAATAGAAGAAGCCATACAAGGATTTAGTCGGGCCTATTCATACACTATCTAAACAAGGAAGTTAAATTCGGCAATGCCCCTTTTGGGGGGCATTCCGATTTCGCTAGTACCATCTTTTTTGACGCGCAAATTAAGATTGAGATTGAGGAAAGGGAGTAAATTAAGTTTTCGAATCACTGACTCAGGCCTATTGTCGAATCCTACTCAGCAATTGTCGAATCCTACTCAGCCAAAAAAGGGGGTACTTATGTATGGCGGAACGGGCCAATCTGGTCTTTCATAATAAAGAGATAGACGGAACTGCTATGAAACGACTTATTAGCAGATTAATAGATCATTTCGGAATGGGATATACATCCCATATACTGGATCAAATAAAGGCTCTGGGCTTCCATCAAGCCACTACTACATCAATTTCTTTAGGAATCGAGGATCTTTTAACAATACCCTCTAAAGGATGGTTAGTCCAAGACGCGGAACAACAGAGTTTTCTTTTGGAGAAACACTATTATTATGGGGCTGTACACGCAGTAGAAAAATTACGCCAATCCGTTGAAATATGGTATGCTACAAGTGAATATTTGAAACAAGAAATGAATTCGAATTTTCGAATAACGGATCCTTCTAATCCAGTCTATCTAATGTCTTTTTCAGGAGCTAGAGGAAATGCATCTCAGGTACACCAATTAGTAGGGATGAGAGGGTTAATGGCGGATCCTCAAGGACAAATGATTGATTTACCTATTCAAAGCAATTTACGCGAGGGACTTTCTTTGACAGAATATATAATTTCCTGCTACGGAGCCCGCAAAGGGGTTGTAGATACTGCTGTACGAACAGCAGATGCTGGATATCTTACACGCAGACTTGTTGAAGTAGTTCAACATATTATTGTGCGTAGAAGAGATTGTGGTACTATCCGAGGTATTTCTGTGAGTCCTCAAAATGGGATGACAGAAAAACTTTTTGTCCAAACACTAATTGGTCGTGTATTAGCAGACGATATATATATTGGTTCACGATGCATTGCTGCTCGAAATCAAGATATTGGAATTGGATTAGTCAATCGATTCATAACTGCCTTTCGAGCACAACCGTTTCGAGGACAACCAATATATATTAGAACCCCTTTTACTTGCCGGAGCACATCTTGGATCTGTCAATTATGTTATGGCCGCAGTCCCACTCATGGCGATCTGGTCGAATTGGGGGAAGCTGTAGGTATTATTGCGGGTCAATCAATCGGGGAGCCAGGGACTCAACTAACATTAAGAACTTTTCATACTGGTGGAGTATTCACAGGAGGTACTGCCGACCTTGTACGATCCCCCTCGAATGGAAAAATCCAATTCAATGAGGATTTGGTTCACCCCACACGGACCCGTCATGGGCAACCTGCTTTTCTATGCTATATAGACTTGCGTGTAACTATTCAGAGTCAGGATATTCTACATAGTGTGAATATTCCGTTAAAAAGCTTGATTCTAGTACAAAATGACCAATATGTAGAATCCGAACAAGTAATTGCGGAGATTCGTGCCGGAACGTCCACTCTGCATTTTAAAGAAAAGGTACAAAAGCATATTTATTCCGAATCAGACGGGGAAATGCACTGGAGTACTGATGTTTCCCATGCGCCCGAATATCAATATGGTAATCTTCGTCGATTACCAAAAACAAGCCATTTATGGATATTGTCAGTAAGTATGTGCAGATCCAGTATAGCATCCTTTTCGCTGCACAAGGATCAAGATCAAATGAATACGTCTTCTTTTTCTCTTAACGGAAGATATATCTTTGACCTCTCAATGGCTAATGATCAAGTAAGCCATAGACTGTTGGATACTTTTGGTAAAAAAGATAAGGAAATTCTTGATTATTTAACGCCAGATCGAATCGTGTCCAACAATCATTGGAATTTTGTCTATCCTTCTATTCTTCAAGATAATTCGGATTTGTTGTCGAAAAAACGAAGAAATAGGTTCATCATTCCATTACAATATCATCAAGAACAAGAAAAAGAGCTAATATCCTGTTTGGGGATTTCGATTGAAATACCCTTTATGAGTGTTTTACGTAGAAATACTATTTTTGCTTATTTTGACGATCCACGATACAGAAAAGATAAAAGGGGTTCAGGAATTGTTAAATTTAGATATAGGACCCTAGAAGAAGAATATAGGACCCTAGAGGAAGAGTATAGAACTCTAGAAGAAGACTCAGAGGACGAATATGAGAGCCCAGAGAATGAATATAGGACCCGAGAGGACGAATATAAAACCCTAGAAGACGAATATAGGACTCTAGAGGATGAATATGAAACCCTAGAAGATGAATATGGGATCCTAGAGGCCGAATATAGGACTCTAGAGAAAGATTCAGAAGAAGAATCTGGGAACCCAGAGAACAAATATAAAAGTCGAGAGGACGAATATGGAACTCTAGAGGAAGACTCAGAAGAAGAATATGGGAGCCATGAAGATGGCTCAGAGAACGAATACGGGGCTTTAGAAGAAGACTCAGAGGAAGACTCAGAGGACGAATATGGGAGCCCTGAGGAGGATTCTATCTTAAAAAAAGAGGGTTTTATTGAGCATCGAGGAACAAAAGAATTTAGTCTAAAATACCAAAAAGAAGTCGATCGGTTTTTTTTCATTCTTCAAGAACTGCATATCTTGCCGAGATCCTCATCACTAAAGGTACTTGACAATAGTATTATTGGAGTGGATACACAACTCACAAAAAATACAAGAAGTCGACTAGGTGGGTTGGTCCGAGTGAAGAGAAAAAAAAGTCATACGGAACTAAAAATCTTTTCTGGAGATATTCATTTTCCTGAAGAGGCGGATAAGATATTAGGCGCTAGTTTGATACCACCAGAAAAAGAAAAAAAAGATTATAAGGACTCAAAAAAAAGACAAAATTGGGTTTATGTTCAACGGAAAAAAATTCTCAAAAGCAAGGAAAAGTATTTTGTTTCGGTTCGACCTGCAGTCGCATATGAAATGGACGAAGGGAAAAATTTAGCAAGACTTTTCCCGCAAGATCTCCTGCAAGAAGAGGATAATCTCCAACTTCGACTTGTCAATTTTATTTCTCATGAAAATAGCAAGTTAACTCAAAGAATTTATCACACGAATAGTCAATTCGTTCGAACTTGCTTGGTAGTGAATTGGGAACAAGAAGAAAAAGAGGGGGCTCGTGCTTCCCTTGTTGAGTTAAGAACAAATGATCTGATTCGTGATTTCCTAAGAATTGAGTTAGTCAAGTCCACTTCTTCGTATACAAGAAGAAGGTATGATAGGACAAGTGCAGGACTGATTCCCAATAATAGGTTAGATCGCAACAATACCAATTCCTTTTATTCCAAAGCGAAGATTAAATCACTTAGCCAACATCAAGAAGCTATTGGCACCTTGTTGAATCGAAATAAAGACTACCCATCTTTGATGATTTTGTCGGCATCCAACTGTTCTCGAATTGGTTTATTCAAGAATTCAAAATATCCCAATGCGGTAAAAGAATCGAATCCTAGAATTCCTATTCGAGATATTTTGGGGCTCTTAGGAGCTATTGTACCTAGTATATCGAATTTTTCTTCATCTTACTATTTATTAACGCATAATCAGATCTTGTTAAAAAAATACTTGTTCCTTGAAAATTTGAAACAAACCTTCCAAGTACTTCAAGGGCTTAAATACTCTTTAATAGATGAAAATAAAAGGATTTCTAATTTCGACAGTAACATCATGTTGGATCCACTCCATTTGAATTGGCACTTTCTCAATCATGACTCATGGGAGGAGACATTGACAATAATTCACCTTGGACAATTTATTTGCGAAAATGTATGTCTATTAAAATCGCACATAAAAAAATCTGGTCAAATTTGCATTGTTAATATGGACTCCTTTGTTATAAGAGGAGCTAAGCCTTATTTGGCCACTATAGGAGCAACTGTTCATGGTCATTATGGAAAAACCCTTTACAAAGGAGATAGGTTAGTTACCTTTATATATGAAAAATCGAGATCTAGTGATATAACGCAGGGTCTTCCAAAAGTAGAACAAATATTTGAAGCACGTTCAATTGATTCACTATCACCAAATCTCGAAAGGAGAATTGAGGATTGGAATGAGCGTATACCAAGAATTCTTGGGGTTCCCTGGGGATTCTTGATTGGAGCTGAGCTAACCATCGCCCAAAGTCGTATTTCTTTGGTTAATAAGATCCAAAAGGTTTATCGATCCCAAGGGGTACAGATCCATAATAGACATATAGAGATTATTATACGCCAAGTAACATCAAAAGTACGGGTTTCCGAAGATGGAATGTCTAATGTTTTTTTACCTGGGGAATTAATAGGACTATTGCGAGCGGAACGAGCCGGGCGTGCTTTGCATGAATCGATCTATTATCGGGCAATCTTATTGGGAATAACAAGGGCTTCCCTAAATACCCAAAGTTTCATATCTGAAGCAAGTTTTCAAGAAACTGCTCGAGTTTTAGCAAAAGCTGCCCTACGAGGTCGTATTGATTGGTTGAAAGGCCTGAAAGAAAACGTAATTCTGGGGGGAATTATACCTGTTGGTACCGGATTCCAAAAATTTGTGCATCGTTCCTCACAAGACAAGAACCTTTATTTCGAAATTCCAAAAAAAAATCTATTCACGTCGGAAATGAGAGATATTTTGTTTCTCCATACAGAATTAGTTTCTTCTGATTCTGACGTAACAAACAATTTCTATGAGACATCAGAACCACCATTTACTCCCATTTATACGATTTAAGGATACATAAAGCAAATTTTTTTTAGTTTAATTTAAACTAGATTTTTGACCTTAGAATGCTAACAGGTCTGATTTTCGATTTTGTATTTTCATATTTTACTAAATAAAAGATCAAAGAAGTCAGTTAATCCATTAAGGCTATGTTTATATCATGTATCAATGGCCAATTCTGAGTAGAAGGTTCCATCGGAACAATTATTATTTATTTCAAGATATTTTGGCTCTTTCTTAATCTTCAAAAAGAAATAAATTCCGTAATGGTAAAACGAAAAAAAGAAAAAAAAAAAAAGGAAGTGTGGAAAAAATGACAAGAAGATATTGGAACATCAATTTGAAAGAGATGATAGAAGCGGGAGTTCATTTTGGTCATGGTATTAAGAAATGGAATCCTAAAATGGCCCCTTACATCTCGGCAAAGCGTAAAGGTACTCATATTACAAATCTCGCTAGAACGGCTCGTTTTTTATCAGAAGCTTGTGATTTAGTTTTTGATGCAGCAAGTCAGGGAAAAAGCTTCTTAATTGTTGGTACCAAAAAAAGAACAGCGGATTTAGTAGCATCAGCTGCAATAAGGTCTCGTTGTCATTATGTTAATAAAAAGTGGTTCAGTGGTATGTTAACGAATTGGTCGATTACCAAAACTAGACTTTCTCAATTTAGAGACTTAAGAGCGGAAGAAAAGATGGGAAAATTCCACCATCTTCCAAAAAGAGATGTGGCAATCTTAAAGAGAAAATTATCTACCTTGCAAAGATATCTCGGCGGGATTAAATATATGACGAGGTTGCCTGACATTGTGATCGTACTTGATCAGCAAAAAGAGTATATAGCTCTTCGGGAATGTGCCATTTTGGGGATTCCTACTATTTCTTTAGTCGATACAAATTGTGACCCAGATCTCGCGAATATATCGATTCCTGCCAACGATGACACTATGACTTCCATTCGATTGATTCTTAACAAATTAGTATTTGCAATTTGTGAGGGCCGTTCTCTCTATATAAGAAATCGTTGATTAAGATTAAGAAGAATAGTTAATTCTTAAGCAACTACGTAGATTTATGGGATTCTTTTTTCTTTTGCATAGATAAAAGAAGGGGAATATTGATATATATTAGAGGGTATTGATATATATTATCATTTGATGTGATTTCTTGGTATCCTAAATATAAGATTATAAGATTAATACTTCAATGAGTTGAGAAAGAGATGGTTGAATCAAAAGAATTCCTTTTTTGAAGTTCAATTTTTATCAGAGGACAATATGAATATTACACCATGTTCCATTAAAACACTCAGGGGGTTGTATGATATATCAGGCGTAGAAGTAGGCCAACACTTCTATTGGCAAATAGGAGGTTTCCAAATTCATGCCCAAGTACTCATCACTTCTTGGGTCGTAATTACTATCTTGCTAGGTTCCGTTATCATAGCTGTTCGGAATCCACAAACCATCCCAACCGACGGTCAGAATTTCTTCGAATATGTCCTTGAGTTTATTCGAGATTTGAGCAAAACTCAGATTGGAGAAGAATATGCTCCCTGGGTCCCCTTTATTGGAACTATGTTCCTTTTTATTTTTGTTTCGAATTGGTCGGGTGCTCTTTTACCTTGGAAAATTATAGAGTTACCCCATGGGGAATTAGCAGCGCCCACGAATGATATAAATACTACTGTTGCTTTAGCTTTACTCACATCAGCGGCATATTTTTATGCAGGTCTTAGCAAAAAAGGATTGAGTTATTTCGAGAAATATATTAAACCAACCCCAATCCTTTTACCAATTAACATCCTAGAAGATTTCACAAAACCATTATCGCTTAGTTTTCGACTTTTCGGAAATATATTGGCGGATGAATTAGTCGTTGTCGTTCTTGTTTCTTTAGTCCCCTTAGTAGTTCCTATACCGGTCATGTTTCTTGGATTATTTACAAGCGGTATTCAAGCTCTTATTTTTGCAACGTTAGCCGCAGCCTATATAGGTGAATCCATGGAAGGTCATCATTGAATTGACTCATTTTTGAAATAGTCTTTTTTTTAGCTTAGCCCAATTCATGCATGGTTCCAGATAATCCTCCTGGTTAGAAAACTCACTAGTTCGAAATGCGTATGAATATATAACCTAGAGTTGTAGGAGAGAGAATAGACTATATTACGGAATTGTTAAATTATATATATGCATTCAGGGGAGCGGAATGCGGTTAGATCTATATCCTTAATGTCTATAAGACAGCCGTCTTTTGTGCGGAATGATTTTGGAATTGGATTCAATAGAAAATGAGAAAATACGCAAACAAAATAGAAGAAACAAATGTATATAGGATTTTATTTATTTCTTAAGTTAGATTCATTATCTAATCCGATATATAGAATTCCCCACTATATGGAATTGGATTCCCTATCCAGTTCTATGCAGCATATTCTTAGCAATTGTATATCTTGATTTGATTCCTATTGGATTTGGATTAGTTCGATTTCAATAGGGGTTCTTCCCGTATTTTGTCTTTTATTATGGATTAGATGAAGGGGAAAAAATGGGAACTCAAGGATATCGAAGAGTAAAAAAAAGGATGGAATGAAAGGGTGCTTGGTTGGAAAGAAAGAGAAATAGAATAATAAAAATCATAGAGATTTACATAAACCTCTAATGAGTAGAAACGAAAAACGAGATCTCGAAATAGTTCGGACGATTTAGATTATCATTTCAATTTGTACTTTTTAGTTACTTCTACCCCATAGAGCTTAGAAGTGAAAAGTAATAATTTCTTGGTTGATTGTATCCTTAACCATTTCTTTTTTTTTTTTTGACACGAGGAACTCACCATGAATCCACTAATTGCTGCTGCTTCCGTTATTGCTGCTGGATTGGCCGTAGGGCTTGCTTCTATTGGGCCTGGAGTTGGTCAAGGTACTGCTGCAGGACAAGCTGTAGAAGGTATTGCGAGACAGCCAGAAGCAGAAGGGAAAATACGAGGTACTTTATTGCTTAGTCTAGCTTTTATGGAAGCTTTAACAATTTATGGACTGGTTGTGGCACTAGCGCTCTTATTTGCGAACCCTTTTGTTTAATCCTAAAAAAGAAAATGAGTCCTTTAGATTAGATACTTTTTTCTTTTTTTAGTAAATTGGTATTTGCTTCTGTAATTCCAAGTATATCAATACTTTTATTATTCCAATTCCAGGAATTTTTTATTTATCGGGACAGACAATACCCCGGGAAGGGTTGATTTGAGCATGATCAATTTAGGTAGAAGATATGCTCGCCCTCTTCCTTCCCGTCCTTAGTTTAGGATAGTGGAAAGTCTTTTTCCTTTTATTTTAGGAATTTTGGGAACATTTTAACAAAGGGGATCTTTCACAAGTCAAACGAGACCTAAGACTTAATCTAAAAGAAATTATTAGATTGAATCTATTTGCATTAAAAAAATTGCATTAAAAAAACCGATAAAAAAAGGGCGAGCGAAGTAAGTGATCGAAAAACTTTCTTCTTTGTTCGTCCTATCTATAAGAGGAGAGCATATGAAAAATGTAACC